CTAAAGCGGCGGATTGCTAATCCGTTGTACGAGTGATGCGTACCGGGGGTTCGAATCCCTCTCTTTCCCGTTTTGTTGATGAATTGATATTCTCTTTTTATTTACCATTTATCGAAAATAATTATTAATATGAAACGTGTACAAAATAAGGGATTTTTTATTCTTCACGGCCAGGATTACGTACTGGATCATTAGACAAAAATCCAAAGATGAAGAGAGAAACAAAGAATATCACTACTGTGTAAACAAACAGTTTAAGAGTAAGCATTACCCAATCTCCATGATTGTTTTTTTGTAAAAAAAAAAGAAGGGGGGGGGGAATATATTCTCCGTTTTTATATCACATATCCTATCCTATATTTGTTTGATATTATGAAATAAAGCGATGTTTCTAAAAAATAAAATGATCTGAAATTAACTTGTAATGTAATAAATAAGAATCTTTTAATTAATATTAATTAGTTGATTCTAACCTTATATCCTTAACAACTATTAATATATATTCAACTATATAAATAAAGAATTAATATACATACATATAATATACATAACAAAGGGTCTGTTATTGGAAAAAGGTCCCCGGAACGGAGTTATCGTGTCTATCTTAGACTTATCTGATCTTATCAATTGTTATCATTTTTTGTAGTACATTAATTAAAGACCTCATCGAAAACTTAGAGCGGCTTGCCAAACAAATGCTAAGAGAAAAAAGAATACAGGTATGACTGGCATAACATCTACGATTGGATTTAAAAAAGCGTAGGCCTCGGGCAATTTTGAAAAGAAAAAAATACTCGAATAAAGAGTAAAATGAAGACAGATCAAACTAAAGATATTAAATGTAACAACCATTTTTTCATGAAGATAATGTCATTTTTATTGAGTTTTTAATCTAAAAAAAAAATAATTTTTTTTTTATTTACCCAATCAAATCAAAAAAACTGCTATTCTCTTATCCTTTGAGAATAGAAGAAATTATACTTTCACATAATATTTTAATTCAATTCTATGTAATGATCAATGAATTGGGTTTTATTCGATATTTAGACATGTTAAAATCCTAGCAACACTTTTATCAATTTAGATTTACAAAATGTTGACCAGAATTCATAAGTAATCAATACCAATATTAGTTTTATTAGTGTTGAATAGAAATCGAATTGGGGCGTAGTCAAGTGGTAAGGCAACGGGTTTTGGTCCCGCTATTCGGAGGTTCGAGCCCTTCCGTCCCAGAACATACCTGTTTTATCAGAATAAACGTTTTTTTGAACGAATACTAATTATTTTCTATTCCATATCCATATATAGAATGTATATATACGTGTGTATGTGTAAAAGAGCATATTGATAAACCCCCCCCCTTCTTTTTTTTTTACAAAATAAAAAGAGCGATTGCGTTTAAAAAATAAAAGATTTAGAATCATCTTGTTATCATAGAATGTAATGAATATAAACCGATTGGGTGGAAAAAAAGAGGATCGAGTCCGTTTATTTCTCACGAGGTATCTATCTTTTTATTACTATTTGAGTATAATTATAATATCAAATAAGAATCTTATTATGAATAATAAGAAAACCCACTTTGTTTTCACTGTATCGCACTATAGTATTAATTATTTAGTATTATTTGATAACCCAAATTTTACTTTGGTTCAAATAAACTTTCAAACAAATAAAAATGGAAGAATTAAAAAAAAAATTAGACCGAGAGCGAACTCGGAAACAGGATTTTTATTTTTTATATCCACTTTTTTTCCAGGAGTATATTTATGCAATTACTCATAATCGTAGTTTCAATCGATCAAGTTTGTTCGAAATAGGTTATGACAAAAAGGTTAGGTTACTAATTTTGAAACGCTTAATTACTCGAATGTATCACCATAATTATTTTCTTATTTCTACTTATGATTATAACCAAAATTATTTTTTGGGGCACAACAAGCTTTTTTGTTTTCAAATCATATCGAGTAAGTTAGCAGTTCTTGTAGAAATTAAACTTTTCCTAGGCGTAGTATCTTCTCTTGAAGATAATAAAATAAACGAATCTAAAAATTTACGATCAATTCATTCCATATTTCCCTTTTTAGAAGATCAATTCTCCCGTTTAAATTATGTGTCAAAGATACTAATACCTTATCCTGTTCATCTTGAAATATTGGTTTTAATTCTTCGTTGTTGGGTGAAAGATGCTGCTTCTTTACATTTTTTACGATTCGTTTTCCACGAGAATCGTAATTGGAACCTTTTTTTTTCAAATAAATATATTTCCAACCTTTCAAAAAGAAATCAGAGATTCTTTTTATTCTTATATAATTCTCATGTCTGTGAATACGAATCGATTTTTGTTTTTTTACGTAACCAATCCTATCATTTACAATCAACATTTTTTGGAACCTTTTTTGAGCGAACTATTTTCTATGGAAAAATAAAAAAAGAGTATCTTGTCAATGTCTTTACTAAGGATTTTAAAGCCATATCATGTATGTTCAAAGATCTTTTT